GCTAGCGTAGCTTAATTAAAGCATAACACTGAAGATGTTAAGATGGGCCCTAGAAAGCCCCGCCCGCACAAAGGCTTGGTCCTGACTTTACTATCAACTTTAGCCAAATTTACACATGCAAGTATCCGCCCCCCTGTGAGAATGCCCTACAGCTCCCTGCCCGGGAGCAAGGAGCTGGTATCAGGCACACATCTGTAAGCCCATGACACCTTGCTTAGCCACACCCTCAAGGGAACTCAGCAGTGATAAACATTAAGCCATAAGTGAAAACTTGACTTAGTTAAAGCTAAGAGGGCCGGTAAAACTCGTGCCAGCCACCGCGGCTATACGAGAGACCCAAGTTGATACCATTCGGCGTAAAGAGTGGTTATGGAAAATAAAGACTAAAGCCGCACACCTTCAAAGCTGTTATACGCATCCGAAGGCTAGAAGATCAACCACGAAGGTAGCTTTACAACCCCTGACCCCACGAAAGCTCTGGCACAAACTGGGATTAGATACCCCACTATGCCTAGCCCTAAACCTTGGTAACATATCACATACCCTACCCGCCTGGGAACTACGAGCACCAGCTTAAAACCCAAAGGACTTGGCGGTGCTTTAGACCCCCCTAGAGGAGCCTGTTCTAGAACCGATAACCCCCGTTCAACCTCACCCTTCCTTGTTTATCCCGCCTATATACCGCCGTCGTCAGCTTACCCTGTGAAGGCCTAAAAGTAAGCACAACTGGTACAACCCAAAACGTCAGGTCGAGGTGTAGCGCATGGAGGGGGAAGAAATGGGCTACATTCCCTACATTAGGGAACACGAACGGCGCACTGAAACACGCGCCTGAAGGAGGATTTAGTAGTAAGCGGAAAATAGCGTGTTCCGCTGAAATCGGCCCTGAAGCGCGCACACACCGCCCGTCACTCTCCCCAAGCCTATCACTTTAAGTAATTAAAAACCCAAAAATCGCGGAGGGGAGGCAAGTCGTAACATGGTAAGGGTACCGGAAGGTGCACTTGGTAATATCAGAGTGTAGTTAAAATAGAATAACACTTCCCTTACACTGAAGAGACACCCGTGCAAATCGGATCACCCTGACGCCCAACAGCTAGCCCATAAACACAACAACAACCAACCATTATTTATAACCCCAAATGCACGAATGTTTTAATTAAACAAACCATTTTTCCCCTTTAGTATGGGCGACAGAAAAAGGACTTAGGAGCAATAGAGAAAGTACCGCAAGGGATCGCTGAAAGAGAAATGAAACAACCCAGTGAAGCTAAATAAAGCAGAGATTTATTCTCGTACCTTTTGCATCATGATTTAGCCAGCGTGACCCAAGCAAAGAGTGCTTTAGTTTGACACCCCGAAACTAGGGGAGCTACTCCAAGACAGCCTATTTATAGGGCGAACCCGTCTCTGTGGCAAAAGAGTGGAATGAGCTTTGAGTAGAGGTGATAAACCTACCGAACCTAGTTATAGCTGGTTGCCCGAGAAATGGATAGAAGTTCAGCCTCTCAGATTCTTTATTCACCTCAGTACTACCCCACCTGATAACACAAGAAACTGTGAGAGTTATTCAAAGGGGGTACAGCCCCTTTGAAACAAGATACAACTTTTCCGGGAGGAAAAAGATCATAATTAAATAAAGGTAAGTATTTGGGTGGGCCTAAAAGCAGCCATCCCAATAGAAAGCGTTATAGCTCAAATACATCACCACCCCTCTCTATCCTGATCATTAATTCTTACTCCCCCCTTCCTTACCGGGCCATCCCATGCAAACATGGGAGAGACCCTGCTAATATGAGTAATAAGAGAGCCAAGCCTCTCTCCTTGCACACATGTAATTCGGAACGAACCCGCACCGAGCATTAACGACCCCAAACGAAGAGGGCCCTGAACAACAACCCAAACAACCAGAAAAGAATTCAAACATAAACCGTTAACCCTACACAGGTGTGCACCTCAGGAAAGACTAAAAGAAAGAGAAGGAACTCGGCAAACAAATCAAGCCTCGCCTGTTTACCAAAAACATCGCCTCTTGCAAAGCTAAAGAATAAGAGGTCCCGCCTGCCCTGTGACTATTAGTTTAACGGCCGCGGTATTTTGACCGTGCAAAGGTAGCGCAATCACTTGTCTTTTAAATGAAGACCTGTATGAATGGCACAACGAGGGCTTAACTGTGTCCTCTTTCAAGTCAATGAAATTGATCTCCCCGTGCAGAAGCGGGGATATAAACATAAGACGAGAAGACCCTATGGAGCTTTAGACACCAAAGAAGATCCTGTCAAGTAACCCCCCACAAGGGCCTGAACTAATGGAACCCTTCCCTAATGTCTTTGGTTGGGGCGACCGCGGGGAAACAAAAAACCCCCACGTGGAAAGGGAGCACCCCCTCCTACAACTAAGAGCCGCAGCTCTAATTAACAGAATATCTGACCAATAAGATCCGGCAATGCCGATCAACGGACCGAGTTACCCTAGGGATAACAGCGCAATCCCCTTTTAGAGCCCATATCGACAAGGGGGTTTACGACCTCGATGTTGGATCAGGACATCCTAATGGTGCAGCCGCTATTAAGGGTCCGTTTGTTCAACGGTTAAAGTCCTACGTGATCTGAGTTCAGACCGGAGTAATCCAGGTCAGTTTCTATCTATGGTGTGCTCTTTTCTAGTACGAAAGGACCGAAAAGAAGAGGCCCCTGCTTTAAGCAAGCCTCACCCCCACCTAGTGAAGACAACTAAAATAGGCAAGAGGGCATACCCCCCATGCCTGAGAGAACGGCATGTTGGGGTGGCAGAGCCCGGCGAATGCAAAAGACCTAAGCCCTTTTTACAGAGGTTCAAGTCCTCTCCTTAACTATGATTTCAGTCCTTATTACCCATATTCTCAACCCCCTGGCCTTCATCGTCCCCATCCTCTTGGCCGTCGCCTTCCTCACACTTCTAGAACGCAAAGTACTAGGATATATACAACTACGAAAGGGTCCAAATATTGTAGGACCTTACGGACTGTTACAGCCTATTGCTGATGGTGTCAAGCTCTTTATTAAGGAGCCCGTCCGCCCCTCCACCTCCTCCCCCGTGCTTTTCCTCCTCGCCCCCTTACTCGCACTCACACTTGCCTTAACCCTTTGGGCCCCCATGCCTCTCCCATACCCGGTCATTGACTTGAACCTTGGGATTCTGTTTATCCTAGCCCTATCAAGCCTCGCTGTTTACTCCATCCTAGGTTCAGGCTGAGCATCAAATTCAAAATATGCCCTCATTGGGGCCCTCCGGGCTGTAGCCCAAACCATTTCATATGAAGTTAGCCTAGGCCTAATCCTATTAAGTACTATTATCTTTACAGGAGGTTTTACCCTACAGACCTTCAACATTGCCCAAGAAAGCGTCTGAATACTACTCCCAGCTTGACCACTGGCCGCAATATGGTATATTTCAACCCTTGCAGAGACAAACCGTGCACCTTTTGACCTCACTGAAGGCGAATCCGAATTAGTCTCTGGCTTTAATGTCGAATATGCAGGTGGCCCATTCGCCCTATTCTTCTTAGCCGAATATGCTAATATTCTGCTCATAAATACGCTTTCCGCCACCCTCTTCTTGGGGGCCTCTCATTCTCCTATACTACCTGAACTCACCGCAGTAAACCTAATAACCAAGGCAGCCCTTCTGTCTGTCTTATTTTTATGAGTTCGAGCCTCTTACCCACGATTCCGCTACGATCAACTCATACACCTAATTTGAAAAAATTTCCTCCCACTTACACTGGCCCTGGTTATCTGACACCTAGCCCTCCCCATTGCATTTGCTGGCTTACCACCCCAGCTATAGATAAGAAGCCGTGCCTGAAGTAAAGGGCCACTTTGATAGAGTGACTTATGGGGGTTCAAATCCCCCCCGCTTCTTTAGAAAAGGGGGACTCGAACCCCGCCTTAGGAGAGCAAAACTCCTAGTGCTTCCACTACACTACTTCCTAGTAAAGTCAGCTAATTCTAAGCTCTTGGTCCCATACCCCAAACACGAAGGTTAAAATCCCTCCTTTGCTAATGAACCCTTACATCTTAACCACCCTCCTATTTGGTATTGGTTTAGGAACTACTACCACCTTCGCAAGCTCCCACTGACTACTCGCCTGAATAGGCCTGGAAATAAATACTCTTGCCATCATTCCTCTAATAGCCCAACACCATCACCCCCGAGCAGTTGAAGCAGCCACTAAATATTTCTTGATTCAAGCTGCCGGAGCAGCTATACTACTCTTTGCCAGCACCACCAACGCTTGATTAACTGGACAATGGGACCTTTTACAAATTGCCCACCCCTTCCCAACAGCTCTTGTCACTTTAGCTCTTGCACTAAAAGTAGGACTTGCACCTGTACACTCATGACTACCTGAAGTACTTCAAGGCCTGGACCTAACCACAGGACTTATTCTGTCAACCTGACAAAAACTTGCCCCATTTGCCTTATTAGTCCAAACCCCCTATACCAACACCACCCTATTAATTATCCTCGGACTTACCTCTACCATTGTAGGAGGCTGAGGAGGTTTAAACCAAACCCAACTTCGAAAAATCCTTGCCTACTCCTCCATCGCACACCTCGGCTGAATAGTAATTGTCCTACAATTCTCTCCCCCCTTAACTATTTTAACACTACTCACATATTTTGTCATAACATTTTCAGCATTTCTTATGTTTAAACTTAATAAAGCAACCAGCATTAATGCTCTGGCAACCTCATGGGCAAAGACCCCCGCCCTAACCGCCCTTGCACCCCTTCTACTATTATCCCTAGGAGGCCTCCCCCCGCTCACAGGCTTTATACCAAAATGACTTATCCTTCAAGAACTTGCTAAACAAGACCTTGCCCCCGCCGCAACACTGGCCGCGATAACCGCCCTCCTCAGCCTATACTTTTATCTGCGACTATCATACGCGATAGCACTAACTATTTCACCAAATAACCTAACCGCAACCTCCCCATGACGCCTCCCCTCCTTACAACTAACACTACCGCTTGCTACCTCAGCCATAGCTACACTACTGCTTCTACCCCTAACACCCACCGCAATAGCACTAATAACCCTTTAAGGGACTTAGGTTAAAACAAGACCAAGGGCCTTCAAAGCCCTAAGTGAGGGTGGAAGTCCCCCAGTTCCTGATAAGGCTTGCGGGACACTACCCCACATCTCCTGTATGCAAAACAGGTACTTTAATTAAGCTAAAGCCTTACTAGAAGGGCAGGCCTCGATCCTGCAAAATCTTAGTTAACAGCTAAGCGCCCAAACCAGCGAGCATCCATCTATCCTTCCCCCGCCTGAAAGGCGGGCTAAAGGCGGGGAAAGTCCCGGCAGACGACTAACCTGCATCTTCAGATTTGCAATCTGATATGTATTACACCTCAGGACTTTTGGTAAGAAGAGGACTCAAACCTCTGTTTGTGGGGCTACAATCCATCGCTTAAAAACTCAGCCATCCTACCTGTGGCCATCACACGTTGATTTTTCTCCACTAATCACAAAGACATCGGCACCCTTTATCTAGTATTTGGTGCCTGAGCCGGTATAGTAGGCACAGCCCTCAGCCTACTCATTCGAGCAGAACTAAGCCAACCGGGCGCTCTCCTTGGAGACGACCAGATTTATAATGTAATCGTTACAGCACATGCCTTCGTAATGATTTTCTTTATAGTAATGCCAATTATAATTGGAGGTTTTGGAAACTGGTTAATTCCCCTAATGATTGGAGCCCCAGATATAGCATTTCCTCGTATAAATAACATAAGTTTCTGACTTCTACCCCCTTCTTTCCTGCTATTACTTGCCTCTTCTGGAGTAGAAGCGGGTGCCGGAACCGGGTGAACGGTGTACCCGCCCTTAGCCGGTAACTTAGCCCACGCAGGAGCATCAGTCGACCTGACAATCTTTTCACTTCACCTAGCAGGCATTTCCTCAATCCTTGGGGCAATCAATTTTATTACCACAATTATTAATATGAAGCCCCCGGCCATCTCTCAATATCAGACACCCCTGTTTGTGTGAGCCGTCCTAATTACCGCTGTCCTTCTCCTTCTCTCCCTACCAGTTCTCGCTGCCGGCATCACAATGCTCCTTACCGACCGGAATCTTAATACCACCTTCTTTGACCCGGCCGGAGGAGGGGATCCAATCCTTTACCAGCACTTATTCTGATTTTTTGGACACCCGGAAGTATATATTCTCATTCTGCCTGGCTTTGGTATGATTTCACACATCGTCGCCTATTACTCTGGCAAAAAAGAACCATTTGGTTATATAGGCATGGTATGAGCAATAATGGCTATTGGTCTTCTAGGTTTTATTGTATGAGCCCATCACATATTCACAGTTGGCATGGACGTAGACACGCGTGCTTACTTCACATCTGCCACAATAATCATCGCAATTCCCACCGGTGTTAAAGTATTTAGCTGACTTGCAACCCTTCATGGGGGCTCTATTAAATGAGAGACACCCCTTTTATGGGCCCTTGGCTTTATTTTCCTATTTACAGTAGGGGGGCTTACAGGCATTGTTCTGGCCAATTCATCCCTAGATATTGTACTCCACGATACCTATTATGTCGTAGCCCACTTCCACTACGTACTATCTATGGGGGCCGTATTTGCCATTGTCGCCGCCTTTGTGCACTGATTCCCACTATTTTCAGGCTACACGCTTCACAGCACTTGAACAAAAATCCACTTCGGTATTATGTTCTTAGGGGTAAACTTAACCTTCTTCCCACAACACTTCCTCGGATTAGCGGGGATACCCCGACGATACTCCGATTACCCTGACGCCTATACCCTATGAAACACAGTCTCCTCAATTGGGTCACTTATCTCCCTAGTGGCTGTTATCATATTCTTATTTATTATTTGAGAGGCATTCGCCGCCAAACGTGAAGTTCTAGCAACAGATTTAACAACAACCAATGTAGAATGACTACATGGCTGCCCTCCCCCATACCACACATTCGAGGAGCCTGCCTTTGTACAAGTACAAGCAGACTAACGAGAAAGGGAGGAGTCGAACCCCCATAGGTCGGTTTCAAGCCGACCACATAACCGCTCTGCCACTTTCTTTATAAGACACTAGTAAAAGAGTACATTACACCGCCTTGTCAAGGCGGAAGTGTGGGTTAGACCCCCGCGTGTCTTGCTTTCAATGGCCCATCCGTCACAGCTTGGATTTCAAGATGCAGCTTCACCTGTTATAGAAGAACTTCTTCATTTTCACGACCATGCTTTAATAATCGTCTTCCTGATTAGCACACTAGTGCTTTATATTATTCTTGCTATAGTTACCACTAAATTAACGAACAAATATATTTTAGATTCACAAGAGATTGAAATTATCTGAACAATTCTCCCAGCTATCATTTTAATTCTGATCGCACTCCCCTCCCTTCGCATCCTCTATCTTATAGATGAAATTAACAACCCCTTATTAACAATTAAAGCCGTTGGCCACCAATGATACTGAAGCTATGAATACACTGACTACGAAGATCTTGGTTTTGACTCATACATAATTCCCACCCAAGACCTAACCCCCGGACAGTTCCGCTTATTAGAAGCCGACCATCGCATGGTTATTCCAGTTGAATCCCCGATCCGAGTTTTAGTCTCTGCAGACGATGTACTCCACTCATGAGCAGTCCCAGCCCTAGGGGTAAAAATGGACGCAGTCCCAGGCCGCCTAAACCAAACAGCCTTCATCGCATCCCGACCAGGCGTATTCTACGGACAATGCTCTGAGATCTGCGGAGCAAATCACAGCTTTATACCTATTGTAGTGGAAGCAGTTCCCCTAGAACACTTTGAAAACTGATCATCTCGAATACTTGAAGACGCCTCGCTAGGAAGCTAAATAGGGTATAGCGTTAGCCTTTTAAGCTAAAGATTGGTGATCCCCAACCACCCCTAACGACATGCCCCAACTCAACCCCACACCTTGATTTGCTATTTTAATCTTCTCGTGAATGGTCTTCCTGGCCATTATTCCCGCTAAAGTTACAGCCCATACCTTCCCAAACACCCCTACTCTACAAAGCGCAGAAAAAGCCAAAACAGACCCCTGAACTTGACCATGACACTAAGCTTTTTTGACCAGTTTATAAGCCCCACCTATCTCGGGATCCCATTAATAGCCCTTGCCCTTACCCTACCCTGACTCCTTTACCCTACACCCACAACTCGATGATTAAATAACCGATTCCTCGCGCTTCAGGGCTGATTTATTAACCGTTTTACTCAACAACTTCTCCTTCCCCTAAATATTGGGGGTCATAAATGAGCTGCCCTCCTAACCTCATTAATAATCTTTTTAATTACCCTAAATATATTAGGACTCCTTCCCTACACTTTTACCCCTACCACCCAACTATCGCTAAATTTAGGGCTTGCAGTACCTCTCTGACTAGCAACTGTCATTATTGGCATGCGAAACCAACCAACCCATGCCCTAGGACACCTCCTACCAGAAGGCACACCCGGCCCCCTTATTCCGGTACTTATCGTTATCGAAACAATTAGCCTCTTTATCCGCCCCCTTGCCCTAGGAGTACGACTAACAGCCAATTTAACAGCTGGTCACCTCTTAATTCAACTAATTGCTACAGGCGCCTTTGTACTTCTCCCCCTAATACCAACCGTAGCAATCATCACAACAACAGTACTAGTCCTCCTCACCCTGTTAGAAGTCGCTGTAGCAATAATTCAAGCCTACGTCTTCGTTCTCCTACTAACACTATACCTACAAGAAAACGTCTAATGGCCCATCAAGCACACCCTTACCACATAGTTGACCCCAGCCCTTGACCCCTAACAGGGGCAATTGCTGCCCTGCTGATAACATCAGGCCTCGCGACCTGATTTCACTTTCGCTCAACAACCTTAATAACCTTAGGAACAGCTCTGCTACTTCTTACAATATATCAATGATGACGAGACATCGTACGAGAAGGTACATTCCAAGGACATCACACGCCCCCCGTACAAAAAGGTCTTCGATACGGAATAATTCTTTTCATTACCTCCGAAGTATTCTTTTTCCTAGGATTCTTCTGAGCCTTCTACCACGCAAGCCTCGCCCCCACTCCTGAGCTAGGAGGCTGCTGACCTCCTACGGGCATTACAACTCTTGACCCATTTGAAGTCCCCCTCCTCAATACAGCTGTCTTACTCGCCTCCGGGGTAACGGTCACCTGAGCCCACCACAGCATTATAGAGGGTGAACGAAAACAGACCATTCAATCGCTAGCCTTGACTATTCTTCTAGGCTTTTATTTTACATTTCTTCAAGCCCTGGAATACTATGAAGCCCCCTTTACAATTGCAGATGGCGTATACGGCTCTACCTTTTTCGTAGCCACTGGATTCCACGGACTACACGTTATTATTGGCTCTACATTTTTAGCTGTTTGCCTCCTACGACAAATCCAATACCACTTTACATCTGAGCACCACTTCGGGTTCGAAGCAGCTGCCTGATACTGACATTTCGTAGACGTCGTGTGACTATTCCTATATATCTCTATCTACTGATGAGGCTCTTAATCTTTCTAGTATCAAAACTAGTATAAGTGACTTCCAATCACCCGGTCTTGGTTAAAATCCAAGGAAAGATAATGAACGTAGCAATAGCTGTAATTACCATCACTACTTTGCTTTCCATGGTCCTGGCCATTGTATCCTTCTGGCTTCCCCAAATGACCCCCGACCACGAAAAGCTCTCCCCCTATGAATGTGGTTTTGACCCCTTAGGGTCAGCCCGCCTGCCATTTTCTCTCCGCTTCTTCCTAGTCGCCATTCTTTTCCTCCTTTTCGATTTAGAAATTGCCCTTCTCCTCCCGCTCCCCTGAGGAGACCAATTAACCTCCCCCTTATTAACACTCTTCTGAGCCGTGGCCGTACTCACCCTTCTTACCCTTGGCTTAATTTACGAGTGAATTCAAGGAGGACTAGAATGAGCCGAATAGTCAATTAGTTTAAGAAAAATATTTGATTTCGGCTCAAAAGCTTATGGTTAAAGTCCATAATTGTCTAATGACTCCCACTCACTTCGCTTTCTCATCGGCCTTTACCCTAGGACTGACAGGCCTAGCATTCCATCGAACCCACCTCCTCTCCGCTCTTTTATGCTTAGAAGGGATGATGCTCTCTTTATTTATCGGACTTTCAATTTGAACCCTTCAACTAGGCTCCACAAGTTTCTCTGCAGCTCCCATGCTTCTGTTAGCTTTTTCAGCTTGTGAAGCAAGCGCAGGACTTGCCTTACTGGTAGCCACAGCTCGAACACATGGTTCAGATCGCCTTCAAACCTTAAACCTCTTACAATGCTAAAAATCCTAATTCCTACCGTAATGCTTCTCCCCACAGCCTGGCTTACCCCTGCCAAATGATTATGACCTACCACCCTCTCCCACAGCCTAGTCATTGCATTAGCCAGCCTCACTTGACTAAAAAATACATCCGAAACAGGCTGATCTTGCCTCACGCCCTTCATAGCCACAGACCCCCTCTCAACACCCCTTCTTGTCCTCACATGTTGACTACTCCCTCTTATAATTTTGGCAAGCCAAAGCCACACAGCACTCGAACCTATTAACCGCCAACGGACCTACATTAGTCTATTAACATCCCTGCAAGTATTCCTTATCATAGCCTTCGGTGCCACTGAACTCCTTATGTTTTACGTCATGTTTGAAGCTACTCTCATCCCCACACTAATTATCATCACTCGATGAGGTAACCAGGCAGAACGCCTTAATGCAGGAGTATATTTTCTGTTTTATACACTAGCGGGCTCTCTTCCATTACTAGTTGCCCTATTGCTTCTTCAAAAGGATACAGGCTCCCTCTCCCTTCTAACCATTCAGTATACTAGCTCCACCCCTCTTTCATCTTACGCTGACAAACTTTGATGAGCAGGCTGCCTAATTGCATTTTTAGTAAAAATACCCTTATATGGAGCACATCTCTGGCTACCAAAAGCACATGTAGAAGCCCCAGTTGCAGGCTCAATGGTTCTAGCTGCAGTTCTTCTAAAACTAGGAGGCTACGGCATGATCCGAATAATAGTTATATTGGAACCTCTCACCAAGGAATTAAGCTATCCCTTTATTATCCTTGCCCTCTGAGGTGTAATCATAACAGGCTCCACCTGCCTTCGCCAAACAGACCTTAAATCCCTCATCGCCTATTCATCCGTAAGCCACATGGGTCTGGTCGTTGGAGGTATTCTTATCCAGACACCTTGAGGCCTTGCCGGCGCCGTAATCCTTATAATTGCACACGGCCTAACGTCCTCCGCCCTCTTCTGCTTAGCCAACACAAATTATGAACGCCTCCATAGCCGGACAATACTACTGGCCCGAGGGCTACAAATAGTTCTTCCACTCATAGCAACATGATGATTTATTGCCAGCCTCGCAAACTTAGCCCTTCCCCCCCTACCCAATCTCATAGGAGAACTTTTAATTATTACCTCATTATTTGGCTGATCATGATGAACCCTCGTACTCACAGGGGCAGGAACCCTTATTACCGCGAGCTATTCACTTTATATATTCCTCATAACCCAGCGGGGTCCCCTCCCAGCACATATTATTAGCCTAAACCCCTCCTATACCCGGGAACACCTAGTTATAGCCCTTCACCTCCTCCCCTTGCTTCTACTTATCTTAAAGCCCGAATTAGTATGAGGCTGAACCACCTGTAAATATAGTTTAACAAAAATATTAGATTGTGATTCTAAAGACAGAGGTTAAAATCCCCTTATTCACCGAGAGAGGCTCGCCAGCAACGAAGACTGCTAATCTCCGTGACCTTGGTTGGACCCCAGGGCTCACTCGGCCTGCTCCTAAAGGATAACAGCTCATCCATTGGTCTTAGGAACCAAAAACTCTTGGTGCAAATCCAAGTAGCAGCTATGCACTCCTCATCACTTATTATATCATCCAGCTTAGTCATTATCTTCTTACTACTAACATATCCTATCTTTACGACCTTAGAGCCTCGCCCCCGAAACCCCAACTGGGCCGTTTCCCATGTTAAGACAGCGATCGCCCTGGCCTTCTTCGTTAGCCTGATCCCCATATTTCTCTTTCTTAACGAAGGCGCAGAAACGATCATCACCTCATGAAATTGAATAAATACAATAACCTTCGACGTAAACATTAGCTTCAAATTTGATCACTACTCAGTTATTTTTGTCCCCATTGCCCTCTACGTCACCTGGTCTATTCTAGAATTTGCATCATGATATATACACGCAGACCCATACATAAACCGATTCTTTAAATACCTCTTAATTTTCCTTATTGCCATAATTATTCTTGTTACAGCAAACAATCTGTTCCAACTTTTCATTGGTTGGGAAGGGGTGGGAATTATATCATTCCTACTCATTGGCTGATGATACGGACGAGCGGATGCCAATACAGCGGCCCTTCAGGCCGTCGTATATAACCGAGTCGGAGACATTGGATTACTATTCACAATAGCATGAATAGCAACCAACGCTAACTCCTGAGAATTACAACAGATCTTTGTAGCAACAAAAGACCTGGACCTTACCCTACCGCTACTAGGCCTGATTGTTGCCGCTACAGGCAAGTCGGCCCAATTTGGTCTTCACCCTTGACTCCCCTCTGCTATAGAAGGTCCTACGCCGGTCTCTGCCCTACTGCATTCAAGCACCATAGTTGTCGCCGGTATTTTTCTTCTAGTACGAACAAGTCCCCTCCTAGAAAATAATCAAACTGCCCTCACCACCTGCCTATGTCTAGGTGCCCTAACAACGCTATTTACAGCCACCTGTGCCCTAACCCAAAATGATATCAAGAAAATCGTAGCATTCTCCACATCAAGCCAACTTGGCCTAATAATAGTTACTATCGGCCTAAATCAACCTCAACTAGCCTTCCTCCACATTTGCACCCATGCCTTCTTTAAGGCAATACTATTCCTTTGTTCTGGCTCAATTATTCACAGCCTCAACGACGAACAAGATATCCGAAAAATAGGAGGCATACATCACCTTGCCCCCTTTACATCCTCCTGCCTCACTATTGGCAGTCTAGCCCTCACAGGCACCCCCTTCCTAGCAGGATTCTTCTCCAAAGATGCCATTATTGAGGCACTAAACACATCCCACCTAAACGCCTGAGCCCTAGTCCTAACCCTTCTAGCCACCTCATTCACGGCCATCTATAGTCTCCGTGTAGTGTTTTTTGTCTCAATAGGTCACCCACGATTTAACGCTATTTCCCCCATCAATGAAAATAACCCAGCGGTTATTAACCCCTTAAAGCGACTTGCATGAGGAAGCATTGTCGCTGGCCTCCTAATTATCTCAAACATCACCCCTCTTAAGACCCCCGTAATATCTATACCCCCCTTGCTCAAACTAGCTGCCCTTATAGTTACAATCACGGGGCTACTCATTGCCCTCGAACTAGCAACACTTACCAATAAACAATACAAAGTTATACCTAATCTGGTTACCCATCACTTCTCCAACATGTTAGGCTTTTTCCCCTCAATCATTCACCGATTTACCCCCAAGCTAAATTTAGTCCTAGGACAGACACTTGCCAGCCAACTAATTGACCAAACCTGAATAGAAAAAATCGGTCCCAAAGCAATCTCTTCATCAAACATCCCCTTAATTACAACAACAAGCAACACCCAACAAGGAATAATCAAGACATACCTCACCCTATTCCTTCTCACCCTAACCCTTGCTGCCCTTTTATTTACCCGTTAAACTGCCCGAAGAGTCCCCCGACTTAGTCCTCGAGTTAATTCCAACACAACAAACAAAGTAAGAAGCAGGACCCACGCACTAAGTACTAATATCCCTCCCCCTAACGAGTACATTAACGCAACCCCTCCAATATCACCTCGAAGGACAGATAGCTCACCAAGCTCATCAGCCGGCACCCATGAAGACTCATATCACCCCCCTCAAAATACACTAGAAGCCACCACCACCCCTACTAAGTATATCAACATATCACCTACAACAGGACCACTAACCCAACTTTCCGGATAGGGCTCAGCGGCAAGTGCCGCCGAATACGCAAATACGACTAATATCCCACCCAAATAAATCAAAAACAACACCAGTGATAGAAAAGGTCCCCCATGACCAACCAATACTCCACACCCCATGCCCGCCACAACTACTAACCCCAAGGCAGCAAAGTAAGGAGAAGGGTTAGAAGCAACTGCAACCAACCCTAAAACTAATCCAATCAAAAATAAAGACATAATGTAGGTCATAATTCCTGCCAGGACTTTAACCAGAACTAATGGCTTGAAAAACCACCGTTGTTATTCAACTACAAGAACCCACTAATGGCAAGTCTACGAAAGACACACCCCCTCCTCAAAATCGCAAACAATGCCCTAGTTGACCTACCCGCCCCCTCAAATATTTCAGTGTGATGAAACTTCGGCTCTCTCTTAGGACTCTGCTTAATTATCCAAATCCTCACAGGACTATTTTTAGCCATACACTACACCTCGGATATTGCTACAGCTTTTTCTTCCGTTGCCCATATTTGCCGGGACGTAAATTACGGGTGATTCATCCGAAATCTTCACGCCAACGGTGCATCCTTCTTCTTTGTATGTATCTATGCCCACATTGGCCGCGGGCTTTACTACGGCTCAAACCTCTATAAAGAAACATGAAACATCGGGGTAGTTCTATTACTTCTAGTTATAATAACTGCTTTCGTCGGTTATGTGTTACCCTGAGGCCAAATATCCTTTTGAGGTGCCACCGTTATCACCAACCTACTCTCTGCAGTACCCTACGTAGGTAACGCCCTTGTTCAATGAATTTGAGGTGGGTTCTCAGTAAACAATGCAACCCTTACCCGATTCTTTGCTTTCCACTTTTTATTCCCCTTTGTAATTGCAGCTGCAACCATGGTCCACCTCCTTTTCCTTCATCAAACAGGATCAAATAACCCCCTGGGCCTAAATTCAGACGCAGATAAAATAAGCTTCCACCCCTACTTCTCATACAAAGACTTATTAGGATTTGCAGTACTTGTCATTGCCCTTACATGTCTAGCTTTATTCTCACCCAACCTGCTGGGAGACCCAGACAACTTCACCCCCGCCAACCCACTAATTACTCCTCCCCACATTAAGCCAGAATGATACTTCCTGTTCGCATATGCAATTCTACGCTCCATCCCCAATAAACTGGGGGGAGTTTTAGCCCTCCTAGCTTCAATCCTTATCCTGATGCTCGTACCATTTCTACACACGTCTAAACAACGAAGCCTCACTTTCCGACCACTCACACAATTCTTGTTTTGAACCCTAATCGCAGACGTTATTATTCTCACTTGAATCGGAGGGATACCTGTATCACACCCATTCGTTATTATTGGACAAGTCGCGTCCTTTTTATACTTTTTCCTTTTCCTAGTCCTTACACCACTAGCAGGCTACGCAGAGGACAAAGCACTTGAATGAGCTTGCACTAGTAGCTCAGCGTCAGAGCCCTGGTCTTGTAAACCAGATGTCGGAGGTTAAAATCCTCCCTATTGCTCAAAGAAAGGAGATTTTAACTCCCACCCCTGACTCCCAAAGCCAGGATTCTTAGTTAAACTATTCTTTGTAGTATATATAATAATTTTATATACATATATGTATTATCAACATTAATTTATATTAACCATATCATATAGTGTTCAAGTACATTTATGTTTTATTACCATATCTAGGGTTTAACCATTCAAGTATAATACAATAAGAAAAGATTTTACAAAAAGCAAAATAATAAAATCTAACAAAAACTTGCAAAACACCAGACGAAAATTCAAAATCTAACACAATTACCCATAAGTTAAGTTACACCTTTATTCAGAATCCTATTAAACTCAAATATTTAATGTAATAAGAACCGACCAACAAGTCCATTTCTTAATGCCAACGGTTATTGAAAATGAGGGACAATAATTGTAAGGGTTTCACGCAGTGATTTATTCCTGGCATTTGGTTCCTATTTCAGGGCCATAAACTGTAAACCTCCCCATATGTTTATTGTAGAAGACATAAGTTAATGGTGAAAAACAATAGCGGGAGCGGCCACCATGCCAAGCATTCTTTCTATAGGGCATACAATTTTTTTTTCTTTTTCCTTTTCAATAGACATTTCACAGTGCATGAAATCTGATTAATAAGGTGGGAGTTATCCTAGGAAGCAAGGAAATAGTATGAACGTTGAATAGACCCTTACGAAAGAATTACATATAAAGATTTCAAGGACATAAAGTAATGAAATTTAACCTGAACATATCTATATTACCCCCTTTTGGCTTTTTCGCGTTAAACCCCCCTACCCCCCTAAACTCCCGAGATAACTAACGCTCCTGTAAACCCCCCGGAAACAGGAAAACCTCGAGTCGTTTTTTTATAGTTTCAAAATGTTTTTATTTACATTATTATAAGTTTTTTTTGATTAATCTGATAAAATTTAAAAAAGTGTTAGGCAGGGCCCAACAAAGCCCCGCCTGCATAAAAGGTTAATCCTAGCTTAACTACCAATTTACCCATTAAAACATAAGACATATACCCACCAACCCCCAGACCACAGGTACAATATTAAAACCCCTAAAATGACTAACATTTATATACGCAACTTCAAAAAACAGGAAAGTCCCGAACCATTTTTTTTATAGTTTCAAAATGTTTTTATTTACATTATTATAAGTTTTA